ATAAAGTAAGCTAAAAAAGCTAGTGGGTTCATACCCCAAATATGATTTTATAAATCCTTTATTAATTTTTTTTAAAAAAACAATATTATGAATTTTAACAATTACTATTATCATAGCAATTTCTTCAAATATATGATTTATCTATTGATTATTAATAGAAATTAATCTTATAGCATTTATTCCAATTATAAATAATTACAAAATAAAAAATTATTTATCTATAATTGTTTATTTTGTAATTCAATCTTTTTCATCTTCATTATTTTTCCTTTCCTCATTTATATTTATATTGAATGAAACGCCATTATTTTTAAATATTTTAAATATTGCTATCTTAATTAAATTAAGTATTATTCCATTTCATTATTGAATTTTATTAATAAGAGAATCTCTTGACTTTTTTCCTTTATTTATTTTATTAACAATACAAAAAATTATCCCACTTTTAATTATTGAAAAATTTATAACAAATCTATCTCTATATTTTACTATATTTTCCACTATTTTAAGTTCAATTTTCATAATAAAGCTTAAGCTTATTAAAAAAATTATAATTTTATCATCAATCTCTCATTTAGGTTGAATTTTGTCAATAATTTTTTTTAAAATTAATTTTTGAATAACATATTTAATCATTTACATATACATTATTAGTTCTTTAATTAAAACATGCCAAAACTATAATTTTTTTACAATTAAGCATATAATAACAATAAAAATTCATTCAAAAATTAAACTAAGATTATTAACCAATATTTTATCTCTAGGAGGAATACCTCCCTTTTTAGGATTTTTTATTAAAGCAATGTCAATTTTAATTTTAATAAAACATACTACTACTTTTATTTTCATTCTTATTTTATCCTCACTAATAAATTTATTTACTTACATTCGAATATTAACTCCTCTTTTTCTTCTTAGAAATAAAACTATTAAAAACTCTTTTTTTTTTTTTAATTTTAAAAATTTCTTTTTTAAAATTAACATAATTATACTTATTTTTATATTAAATATATTTATTATATAAAAGATTTTAAGTTAAAAAAACTATTTACCTTCAAAGTAAAAAATATTTTCAATAAATCTTAGTAAAAGGGATTACCCATAAATAAATTTACAGTTTATCGCCTAAATCAGCCATTTTACCGCGATGATTATATTCAACAAATCATAAAGACATTGGAACAATATATTTAATTTTTGGTGCCTGAGCTGGAATATTAGGTCTTAGAATGAGAATATTAATTCGTATAGAACTAGCACATCCTGGAACATTAATTGGCAATGATCAAATTTATAATGTAATTGTAACAGCTCATGCTTTCGTTATAATTTTTTTTATAGTTATACCTATCATAATTGGCGGATTCGGAAATTGATTAGTTCCAATTATACTAGGATCCCCTGATATAGCATTCCCTCGAATAAATAATATAAGATTTTGACTTTTACCCCCTTCTCTCTTTTTACTTTTAAATTCATCAATAATTGAATCGGGAGCTGGAACTGGCTGAACAGTTTATCCTCCCCTTTCTTCAAATTTATCACATTATGGTCCTTCAGTGGATATAGCTATTTTTTCACTTCATTTAGCAGGCGCCTCTTCTATTCTTGGGGCTATTAATTTTATTACAACTATTATTAATATACGTTCAATTGGATTAACAATAGAACGAATACCTTTATTTGTCTGATCTGTTTTGATTACTGCAATCTTACTTTTACTTTCTCTCCCGGTTCTTGCCGGTGCAATTACAATACTATTAACAGATCGAAATTTCAATACTTCCTTTTTTGACCCTTCTGGGGGTGGGGACCCTATTCTTTACCAACATTTATTTTGATTCTTTGGTCATCCTGAAGTATATATTCTAATCCTTCCTGGTTTCGGAATAGTCTCACAAATTATTTGTTTCAATACAGGAAAAAAGGAACCTTTTGGAAACTTAGGAATAATTTATGCAATAGCTGCTATTGGATTATTAGGTTTTATTGTTTGAGCACATCACATATTTACAGTAGGAATAGACGTTGATACTCGAGCTTACTTTACTTCAGCAACAATAATTATTGCTGTTCCAACGGGAATTAAAATTTTTAGATGATTAGCAACACTTCATGGAACTAAAATTAAATTTAATACTTCAATTCTATGAACATTAGGTTTTGTCTTTCTATTTACTATCGGTGGTTTAACAGGAATTATACTTGCTAACTCTTCAATTGATATTATTCTTCATGATACTTACTATGTTGTAGCTCATTTCCATTATGTTCTTTCAATAGGGGCAGTATTTGCAATTATAGCAGGAATTATTCATTGATTTCCAATATTTTTTGGAATAAGATTCAACTCAAGTTTAACAAAAACTCAATTTTTCATTACTTTCATTGGAGTCAATATAACATTTTTTCCTCAACATTTTTTAGGCCTTGCAGGAATACCTCGACGTTACTCAGATTACCCTGATTTTTTTTCAAAATGAAATTTTATTTCTTCTATCGGAAGAATAATTTCGTTAATTGGTGTTATTTTCTTAGTTATTATTATTTGGAATAGAATAATCCAAAAAAAAATAATCAATTTTTCATTAACACTAAATTCATCTATCGAATGAATATTAAATTTCCCTCCCTCCGAACACTCATTTAATCAAAATAACATTATTTTAAAGTAACACATGATAACTTGATCTCAATTATCATTTCCAGATATAAATTCTCCAATTATAGAACAAATAGCCTTTTTTCATGACCATTCAATAATAATTATTATTATAATTACAATCATAACATTATACATAATTATAAATATTATAATTAATAATTTTACTAGACGTTCATTAATAGAAGGTCAAGAAATTGAAATTGTATGAACAATCATCCCAGCTATTACCTTAATTTTTATTGCTATTCCATCTCTATACTTACTTTATTTAACTGATGAAACTTTTTCATCACAAATTTCAATTAAAATTTTAGGTCATCAATGATATTGATCATACGAATACTCTGATTTTAATAAAGAATTTGATGCATTTATAATCCCAGAAATAGACCTTATTGCTAATTCATTTCGCTTATTAGAAACAGATAACAAACTTGTTATCCCCACAAATACTAACATTAAATATTTAATTACATCTATAGATGTAATTCATTCATGGACAATCCCATCACTTGGGATAAAAATGGATGCTGTTCCTGGTCGTCTTAATCAATGTTTCTCATTCTCTAAACGACCAGGAATATTTTTTGGCCAATGTTCAGAAATTTGTGGTGCAAATCATAGTTTCATACCTATTATATTAGAAATTACCAATATAGACAATTTTATTAATTACATTAAAATTTCATTGAATGGCTGAAAATTAAGTGATGGTCTCTTAAACCAATTTATAGTTATTATAACTTTCAATGAAAAAACTAGTTAAAATATAACAAAAGAATGTCATTCTTTAATTACTTAAAGTGTTTTTTAAATGCCACAAATTTTTCCAATAAATTGGTTAATAATCTCAATACTAGTATTAATAATTTTTTTTTTAATTAAAACTCACATTTTTTTTTTTAAACCATTCAAAACTATTAATTCAAAAAATTGAATTAAAAATAATAAATTAATTTTAAATTTTAAATGATAAACAATTTATTTTCAATTTTTGATCCAGCAACATCCATAAATTTCAAATGAAATTGATGTGTAATTGTCATATGAGTTTTTATAATACCTTATTATTTTTGAATATCTTCTTCTTTATTTCTAATTTCTTGAAAAAATTTTTTAACTGGATTTTTTCAAGAAATTAGAAATAATTTAAAATCTCATAAACTTAAAAATTGTTTAATTTTGACTAGTTTATTTTTATTTATTATATTTATAAATCTTATAGGACTCTTACCTTATATTTTTACTGCAACAAGGCATCTTGTTATTACAATATTTCTTTCTTTCCCCTTTTGGCTTACTTTAATTTTTTACATATTTATTAATAAATTTAATAAATCTATATCACATTTAGTACCATTAGGTTCTCCTATATTTTTAAGATTTTTTATAGTAATTATTGAGACTGTAAGAAATATTATTCGTCCTATTACTTTATCTGTTCGATTAACCGCTAATATAATTAGCGGTCATTTGTTAATCCATTTATTATCTTCTATTTTAAGATTAGGAAAATTTTATTTTTTTTTAAGAATTCCTTTCATGTTAATTTTATTAGTTTTGGAAACTGCTGTTGCGTTGATTCAAAGTTTTGTGTTTGTTGTTTTATTAACATTATATATTAATGAGACTTAAACTTATGATATATCATCCTTTTCATTTAGTAGAAAAAAGACCTTGACCATTAGTAAGAGCTATTTCAGCTTTATCTTTAACTCTTGGTTTTGTTAGATATTTTCATAATTTAAATTCATATTTAATTTTAATAGCAATTTGTATAATTATTTTATCATCTTTCCAATGATGACGTGATGTCTCACGAGAAGCAAGTTTTCAAGGTTTTCATACAATTTATGTATTAAAAGGTTTAAAAATAGGAATAATTTTATTTATTTTATCTGAAGTTTTTTTTTTTATTTCTTTTTTTTGAGCATTTTTTCATAGAAGATTGTCTCCTAATATTGAAATTGGGAGTATGTGACCCCCAAAGAATATTTTACCATTTAATCCCTTTGAAATTCCTCTTTTGAATTCAACTATTCTTATTTCATCAGGGGTTACTATTACTTGAAGACATCATTCAATTATAAATGGAAATTATTTTATTTCATTAAAGTCTTTATTAATTACAATTATTCTTGGGATTACTTTTACAATTTTCCAAATTTTTGAGTATTTTCAATCACAATTTAGAATTTCTGATAGAATTTTTGGTTCTACTTTTTTTATAACTACTGGTTTTCATGGCTTTCACGTTTTAATTGGAACTATTTTTCTTTTAATTTCTTATATTCGTATTAAAAAACAAATAATTTCTTCTAAACATCATTTTGGATTTGAGGCTTCAGCCTGATATTGACATTTTGTAGATGTAGTTTGATTATTTTTATTTACATTTATATATTGGTGAATTTATTATTTAATTAGTATAAAAAGTACATTTAATTTCCAATTAAAAAGTTTGTAAAAAATTAAATAATTATTAATATAATTAGTATTATTTTTGTTATTATTATGGCTTTATTTATTATTTCTTTTATTTTAAAATTTAACATTTTGGATATAAAGGAAAAAAATTCCCCATTTGAATGCGGATTCGACCCATTTTCATTATCACGTGTTCCTTTTTCTTTGAAATTTTTTTTAATTGGCATTATTTTTTTGATTTTTGATGTTGAAATTGTTGTCATCTTACCTTTCCCTTTTTTAATTAAAATTAAAAATTTATTTTACATATATTCATTTATTTTAATTAATATTTTAATTTTACTAGGTTTGTTTTACGAATTAAATTACTCAATAATTAATTGGTTAAAATAAGAAAGATAATTAAAATAATAATTTTTAATTTGCATTTAAAATTTGGGTTTCCTCTTTCTAATTTTATAAAATAAAGCGATATTCAATTGCGTTCAGTTTCGACCTGAATTTAGAAAAAAATCTATTTTTTAATAGAAGCCAAGATTAGAGGCTTTTCACTGTTAATGAAATGATTGATTATTCCTATTAAGATTAATAATTTAGGCTTCTAACCTGAAAATAATGATTTAAATCATTTAATCTTTAATTTATTTAAATAGTGTAATTTTAAACACGTAACATTTTCATTGTTAAATTCCCTCTGGTTTAAATTTTTCCAAAAAATGATGCAAATAAAATTTTTAAAAACTAAAAAAATAAAATAAATTAAAAATAATAATATAATTCTCAGAGGTAAAAAAATTTTTCAAGCTATTATTATTAATTGATCATACCGCATGCGTACATATGTTCCTCGAATCATAATAATAGTTGATATAACAAATATTGTTAAAATTTCTTTTAATATAAATATGGGTATGAATAGGTAAATTGTTAAAAAGCTAATAAATAAAATTCTTCCATATTCTGATATAAAAATAATTGCAAATAAATATGAGCCATACTCAATATTGAAGCCTGAAACTAATTCTGATTCTCCTTCTGCTAAATCAAAAGGAACACGATTTAATTCAGCTAAAATAGTAATAATTCAAATAATGAAAATAAAATTTAAAGAAAAAATAAAAGGATAATCTTTTTGAATTTTTAAAAATTCAAAAAGATTATAACTTTCTGGGAAGATACATAAAGTAATTAAAATAATTGCTATTCTTACTTCGTAAGAAATAACTTGAGCAAAACCACGGTAAGCACCAATTAATGAAAATTTTGAATTTGAAGCTCAACCACTAAAAAGAATTGAATAACTTCTAATTCTCGAAATACAAATAAAGAAAATAATACCTAAATTTAAATTTATTACATTATTAGGATATTCAAAAATTATTCATATTATTAATATTATACAAATTATTAATAAAGGTGAAAAATTGTAAATATATTTATTTATATAAAATATTTTATTATTTTCTTTTGAAAAAAGCTTTAGAGCATCTCTAAATGGTTGAAGAATTCCTAATACTCCTGTTTTATTAGGACCTTTTCGAATATGACAATAACCTAAAAATTTTCGTTCTATTAAAGTAAAAAAAGCAATTCTTAATAAAATTATGATTAATAAAATGCTAGTATAAATAAAATTTAAAATTATTAAAGGAATTTAATTCATAAAGGAAGCTTAAATTCCTTGCAATTTTTCTGCCACTTTAATTTTTTCCAAAAATTGATGCAAATAAAGTTGATTATCTTAATAATTAATTTTTAGAATTCCTTTCGTACTAGCTAAAATAACATTAATTATTAAGATAGAATCCAACCTGATTCTCATCGGTCTAAACTCAGATCATGTAGGAATTTAAAAGTTGAACAAACTTCTTTATTTAACATCTTCATTAAATAAGAATCCTAATCCAACATCGAGGTCGCAAACTATTTTGTCTATAAGATCTATCAAAAATTATTACGCTGTTATCCCTAGAGTATTTATTTCATTAGTTTATTATTAATAGATCATTTTAATTTAAAAAGTTATTAATATTTTTTGATCGCCCCAATCAAGATCAAATAAATAAAAAATTTTTTATTTATTTGATCTTCAAATTCTTAGGGTCTTCTTGTCTTTAATTTTTATAATTGTTTATTCACAAATTAAAAAAAATTCAATTTTTAATTTTAAAAAAGAATTTTTTTAAACTTCCATTCTTTTAGCATTCAATTAAAATCTTATTACAATACCTTTGTATAGTCAAAATACTACAGCAATTAAAAAATTCATTGAGCAGAAATTACATTTAATAATTAATCTAAATGAATCGTTTTTATTAAACAGTTAAAAAAATTTTTTGCTGAATTCTTCAAAATTATTTTTCTTTAAAATTTCGATTTTAAAAATATACTTAAATTAGACTTTTACTAATATTTTCATTTTTATTTAAAAATTTAATTAAATTTAATAAATTTTGTAAAATATTTTTTTATTTTAATAAATATATTTATTAAAATAAAAAAGAAAATTTTAATCTTTCTGTTTTTTTTTTATTTATAAATAAAATTTATAATTTTAGCTTATCCCAAAATTAATTTTCTATAAAATTATATATTAACTTTTCTTATAGAAATACTTAACGTTTATTAAAAAAACCAGATATCATAATTTTTGAAAAGAATTTCACATCTAAAGTTAAATTTTATTTATATTGAAATATAAATTAAATTATAACTTTAGCTCAAATTATTTCGGGAAAATAAAAATTTTTATTTTTTTTAAAAATCCCTAATGCTAAAGGTACGTATAATCTTATTTTAATGATTTATTCACATTCCTTTTCAGTTTTTAATAACTAATTATAAATTTAATTTTTATAAATATAAGAATAAATAATTGGTATAAAATAATAAATAAAAAAAATGGTATAACTACTAATTTTCATTGTAAATGAAATATCTAATGATTTCATTTTTAAAACACTTTCCAGTATTTTAACTTTGTTACGACTTATCTTATAAAAGAGCGACGGGCGATATGTACATATCTTAGAGCTTAATTCAAATTAACTTTTTATTTTAATTTTACTATCAAATCCTAATATTTTGTTTCACTTTTCTTTTCTTTTAAGAAATGTAATTCACTTCATTCTTAGCCTTAAGCTGCACCTTGACTTAATTTTTATCTAAAAAAGAATTTTAATAATAAAAGTAAATTATTATTTTTATAGTGGTATACAAACTGAATTTTACTAGACCAAGTAAGGTTAAGGTGTTTTATCCATTAAAGAGCAAATTCCTCTGAAAAGCTTAAGATACCGCCATAATTTTTTGCTTTCGTATTTAATATTTACTTACAATTTTTTGTTCCTAATAATAGGGTATCTAATCCTAGTTTATAGTAAGAATTATAATTTTATTATAAAAATTAATTTAAAAAATAAATTTCACCTTTATTTTCAATAACAGTAATATTTTTTAAAAAGTAAAATTTTTAAAAAAAGAAAATTTCTATTTGTTTAACCGCTGCTGCTGGCACAAATTTTGCTAGATTTTTACCTTATTCTCAATAATATTTTATTATTAAATAAATTAAATTTTCTACTTTATATTTTTTAAATGTTGTATAAAAAAATAAGGAATTTTTCCCTTTAACCAAATCAAATTTATCAAAAACATGAATAATTTTAAGTTTTTTTTTCCTTTTTTTTTTAAATTTATTTAAAACTCGTGTCTATCGGTTATCTGGATATATAAAAGGAAACGTATGCCAGACTTTACACGTCAAACATCCCAATATTTTGAATAGGTCCTATCATTTGAGCAAAATGTGACCATTTATCTTTTTCTCTCCGAATTTATTAGTTAGTAGATGTGTACATGACTTAGTATGACCCTTAGTTACTCTTAGATGGGTCAATAGATGAGACAGCCGGTCGTCGCCCCTTATTCAAAATAGATGATATACTATTCCGGCATAGTAAAATGCCTGAATAAAGGGTTATCTTGATAGGATAAATTATGTATAATATACTTTTACTAAAATTAACTTTAATAAAATTAATTATTTTTTAAAAATTCAAAATTTTTTGTGATAACACTCAAAGTTATTTTGCATCAATTTTTGGAAATATTTTCAAAAAAATGTCTTTACATTTTCAGTGTAATGTTTTAATATAAACTATGAAAATTTATATTCTAATAAATATAAATACTATTACTATTAAAATTAAAGAAAAAAAGGAACTTAGGTTTTTAAAAAATGGAATTTCGAATTGGTTATAAATTATTTTTTTTAAACCTATTGGCCCTAATAATTCTATTCAAGTTCAATCATTAATTCTTATTTTTAACATAAATTTTCTTTTTATTAAAATTAAATATCTTGTTAATTTTGATATATACCATATTGTTATTAAGAAATCTAAATTCCATTTTCTAGAAATTTCGTATAATCTTTTTAAGAAAAAGATGATGAATAAACTTCTAATAAAAATTATTAATATTATAATTTTTTGATAATTTCTTAGAAAAATTAATTCTATATCTGGAAGAATTAATCATAAAAATAAATTTCCTGTTAAAATTAAGATTGTAGTTAAGAAAAGAATTGGATAAGTTATAAATTTTTCAAAATTAATTTTGAAATTGTTTGAATAGAAAACTCCTTTTAAGAATAAATAATAAATAAGACGAAAATTGTATATTAAAGTTAAAATAATTCCAATAATAAATAATAATAATATAAATAAATTTATTCTATTTATTAAGATTCTTTCTAAAATTAAATCTTTTGAATAAAATCCTCCAATAAATGGAACCCCTATTAAAGAATATATTCTTACTAATATGCATCTCATAATAGTAGGTCTTATTTTAAAAAAATCTGATAATATTCGAATATCCTGAAACCCTAGTAATTTATGAATTACAAATCCTGCGCATAAAAATAATATCGATTTAAAAATAGCATGTATAATAAGATGAAAAAAGGCTATATTTCTTAAATTTATTGCTAAAATTAATATTATTATCGAAAGTTGTCTTAAAGTAGAAAAAGCAATAATTTTTTTTAAATCATTTTCTAAACATGCATTTATCCCAGATATAATTATAGTTAGCAAAGAAATTTTTAGTAAAAAATTACTAAAAATTTCAAAATTAAATAAAAAATTAAATCGAATCAATAAATAAACTCCTGCTGTTACTAAAGTTGAAGAATGAACTAACGAAGAAACTGGAGTAGGGGCAGCTATAGCTGCTGGTAACCATGCTGAGAAAGGAATTTGAGCTCTTTTTGTTAAACCTGCAATAATGATTATAATCCCTCAAATTCTCTCAAAATTTTGATAATTAAATAAATTAAAAGAATTGAAATTAATAGCAAAAATAATTATCATAATCATTATTACATCTCCAATGCGATTTGACATAATAGTCATTATACCAGAATTATATGAATTAATTCTTTGATAGTAAATTACTAAACAATATGAAATTAACCCTAATCCGTCCCAACCTAAAATAAATATTAAGGTATTAGGTATCAAAATTAATAATATTATTGATAAAATAAACAATAATACTATGTAACAGAAAGCATTTTTATTTTTATCTGATGACATATAACTTTTTCTATATACTAAAACCATCCTAGAAATTAATAGAACAATAAATGAAAAAAAGCATCTTATTCAATCAAACAAAAAATAAAATTTATATTCTAATGAATTTAAAGAAATCAATAAATATTCTAAAGCAAAAAAAAAATTGAAGTTTACTAAAAAAAGGAAAACTAAAAAAAAAATTAATCTTAAAAAAAATAGAACTATACCTCATTTAATAAAAATTGTTTAATGAATTTCATCTATAAATCCACAATTTATAATTTTATAATTAAACTAATTAAACAATAGCTAAATAAATTTTAAAAAAAAATTCATTTTTAAAAATCAAATTAATATTGGAAATAAATGAAGTATTAAAAGAAGATATTCACGACAATTAATTATATTATTTCTATATAAAATTCATCTTTTTCCATGATTAACATATCTATATATATAAATTGAATAACAAGCTCTAAAAAAAATTAATAAAGAAATAGGAATAATGAAAATAAAATTATACTTAATTAAACTTACACTTAAAAAAAGTTCACCAAATAAATTTATTGTTATGGGGGCAGATATATTAATTACTCTAAAAAAAAATCATCATAAAGTTAAACTCGGAAAAATTGCAATCATTCCTTTAACTAATAGTATATTGCGTGTAAAAAAACGTTCGTAAAGTAAATTTCTTAAGCAAAAAAGACCAGAACTGCATAAACCATGACCGATTATTATTATTAATATACCGTAACTTCCATATAAAAAAAATGTCAAAAAACCTCTTAAAGTAATTCCTATGTGGGATACTGATGAGAAAGCAATTAATGATTTAATATCAATTTGAAAAAAACAAGTAATTCTAATTATTACAGCACCCCAAATTGAAATTATTATTAAAACAATACTATAATTTAATAAATCAATAAAAAAAAATCTTTTAAAACGATATAAACCATAAAACCCCAATTTTAAAAGAATTCCTGCCAAGATTATTGACCCAGCAACAGGTGCTTCTACGTGAGCCTTCGGTAATCAAAGATGAAAAAAAAATATTGGAATTTTTACTAAAAATCCTAACACTATAAAAAAAAATATTAATCCAATTGAATTAAAAACTCAATAATTATACAAAACTCTTAGAGAAATATTTATATTTAATATTAAAACTAATAAGGGTAATGAACCAAATACAGTGTATAATAATATATAAAATCCTGCCTGTAAACGTTCAGGCTGATTCCCTCAATTTATAATTAATATAATAATTGGGAAGAGTACAGATTCAAAAAATAAATAAAATAATAATAAATTTTCTGAAGAAAAACACAAAATTAATAATAATAATATCATTATTCTGTAGAAAATAAAATACTTATTTTTAAAAACTTTAAGGAAGTTTCTTGCTAAAATTATGAGAAAAGAAATTCAAATTGTTAAATTAATTATTCTTAAACTTATTAAATCTGTATAAAAAAAACATACTAATAATTCTCCATTATTAACAATTCTTTTTAAAATTACTAAGGATGCTAATAACAAAAGGTAAATTATTGTCTGATAAGATCTTAAAAAAGTATATATACATATAATCATTAATATTATTATGAAAATTATTAACATTTAACTAAATTTAATGAACTTGTAAACTCATTACCATAATAAAATCTTATTATAACTAATAGTCTAAGGCCTAATCCTGCTTCACAAACAATTCTTATTAAAAAAATAAATACTCTTAAAATGTTCAACATTCTAAAATATAAAACTAATAATAATAATAAAACTATATAAATAAATTCAATTCTTAATAAAATTAATATTAAATGAGCAAAATTAAAAAAAAAAATTACTATTCCAATCAAGTATATTATTAAAATTAATCTTATCATATGTTGAAATAATTTATTAAAAAATATTGATTTTGTAAATCAAATTTGGTTAAGCCTTTCAACTTCAGAAAAGATACCTCTCATTAAATCTCCAAAATTTATATACTTTATTATATATTATTTTCTGAAATAAACTTACTTTTATTTTTATCATTAATTTGTTTATTATTTTTCCATCCAATCATAATATTAATAGCATTAATTCTTTTTACCTTGTTTTTGGCAGTTATATTTTATAACTCATTCCAATTTTCGCTTGTTTCTTTAATAATAGTATTATTGATTTTAGGGGGCATATTAATTATTTTCATGTATATGATTAGATTATGCCCTAATAGAAAAATAAATTTTAACATTAAAACATTTCTAATTCTCCCCTTATTATTTTTTTCATTTTCAAAAAATAATAGTTTTTGAAAATTCGAATTACCAATAATTAATAAAATTTATATAATGCATTATGTAACAATAATAATTTTAATAATATTTTTTTTAATTATAACTCTCATAATTGTTTCTAAGAACTTAAAATGAATTAACGCTCCTATTAAAAAATTCACATAACGCATGTTACTTAAATTATTATCTCCAATAAAAAATCTTCCTACACCCTCTAATATTTCATATATATGAAATTTTGGTTCACTCCTAGGAATATGTCTTATAATTCAGATTTTTACTGGATTATTTTTAGCTATAAATTTCTCAAGAGATATTACAACGGCTTTTAAAATAATTTCTCATATTCAACGAGATGTAAATAATGGATGGCTAATTCGTTCAATCCATGCTAATGGAGCATCAATATTTTTTATTTTTTTATACATTCATATTGCTCGAGGCATTTATTACTCATCTTTTTTTTTTTTAAAAGTATGAATTTCTGGAATTTTAATAATTTTTATTTTAATGGGAACAGCATTTTTAGGATATATCTTACCTTGGGGTCAAATATCCTTTTGAGGAGCAACAGTAATTACAAACTTAATTTCAGCAATCCCATATATCGGTTCAACAATAACTTTTTGAATTTGGGGGGGGTTTTCTGTTGATAATAATACTTTAATACGATTTTTTACTCTTCATTTTCTTTTTCCATTTATTTTAACTTTAATAGCTATCATTCATATTATATTAATTCACGAAAAAGGATCAAGAAACCCTTTTGGCCTTAGATTAAATATTGATAAAATTTCATTTCATCCTTACTTTATAATTAAAGACTTATTAGGAATCTTTATAATTATACTACCTTTCATATATATTTCAATCATTTACCCTTATAGACTTATAGATGCTGAAAATTTTAATATAGCAAATCCAATAATCACACCCCCCCATATTCAACCTGAATGGTACTTTCTATTTGCTTATGCAATTTTACGGTCAATTCCTAACAAATTAGGGGGTGTAATCGCTCTTCTAATATCTATTGTAATTATTATTAGTTTTTCGTTTACTATAAAAAATAAACTTTCATCTTTTTACTTTAATAATTTCAAAAAAATTCTTTTTTGAACTTTAATTAATTGTTTCTTAATGTTAACTTATCTAGGTGCAATACCAATTGAATACCCTTTCGATTTAATAAGAAAAATTTCAACAATTTTCTATTTTTTTATATTTATTCTTATTCCTTTATTCTAAGACTTTTTAACTATAATCATTTAAGTATATATTTTGAAAATATAAAAAAGAAAATTTTCTAAAAGTCTTTCAACTGAACTTAATTTATAGTCCATTAATAAATTCTAAATTTATTGCATTTATCTGCCAAGCTGAATTTTCCTTAAATTTTTACGTAAAAATAAATTTTTTTAAATTTATTTAAAACTCGTGTCTATCGGTTATCTGGATATATAAAAGGAAACGTATGCCAGACTTTACACGTCAAACATCCCAATATTTTGAATAGGTCCTATCATTTGAGCAAAATGTGACCATTTATCTTTTTCTCTCCGAATTTATTAGTTAGTAGATGTGTACATGACTTAGTATGACCCTTAGTTACTCTTAGATGGGTCAATAGATGAGACAGCCGGTCGTCGCCCCTTATTCAAAATAGATGATATACTACATTGCATGTAAAAATCTTATAAAAAATTTAAACTGCAAATTTAAAAAAGATAATTTATCTAAGATTTTTTA